AAGACTGTAAGTTGTTTTCTCAAAATCGGGTTCTGTTTGGGTTCTGGGTAGCGGCCCAAACAGATATACCAATAGGGATGAGGTAAGGCTTACTTATTAATTCCAGAACTACGAAAGTAAGAGGTCAGAAATCTTGGTATCCAAAGGTTCCTAAAGGACATTCCATTTTTGCTCCTAGGATTGAAGAAAAGATTATACGAAAGACTATCAAGACTTCCTAATTATCTTACACTACCTACACTAACGTAGGGTCTACTGACTCTGTCTGGAATTAGATTGGATAGACTGATGGGAAATCAATTTAGGAGTTGTGGAAAGGACTGAAGATACTTTGTATCCATACTTACGAGAGACTCCGAGTACTCAAACATTCAATCAGGATGGTTGGTCGGCTCTTATCTTATAGAATAACAGAGTCAAAGTAAAAAAAAAAGATTTCTTTGGTCGTGTAAGGAGATTACAAAAAAAATGTATGTAATAATGGTAGTGATGTCTCCCCATTCTTTCACAGAAAGAAAGACAGTAAGGCTTAGATCAAATAGGAAATGTAGGTATCCAATAGATAGTTATCTATCTTGATGGTATATTTTTTTTTTTTATTTTTGCTTATGAAAGAAAGGTAACAAAACAAACAATAGGTCTTACTATTCCCACATGTTCCATTAGGAGCATTACTTTGCAATTTGCAAGGAAAAGGTGTGTGTATCATATTTTTACTTAATACTTCCCAATTCTACCAGAAATCCTATAAAGAATCTGTTACGAGTGGATTCATTGAATTGGTTCATCAATAGCCTTAAGTCAGAATCCTATTTTGACTCTGCGCCATTGATTCTACTATGATTATTGATCAATAATGGAATAATTCCTTCATAGAAATAGGAGATATAATTCACATGGATATAGTAAGTCTCGCTTGGGCTGCTTTAATGGTAGTCTTTACATTTTCCCTTTCACTCGTAGTATGGGGAAGGAGTGGACTCTAGGTATATTAATAATTGATTGAGTAATCGATTGAGTAATCGATTGAGTAATCGATTGAGTAATCGAATTGTATCAATTGTTTAATTGATCATTTTGCATTGATCGTTTTTCGAAGCTTTATTTTTAAAAAGCTTGTCTCTCTTTCAAAATTATACTGGAAAGACAATAATGAATAATAACCATTCGATCAAACAACGAATGATTCCTATAGTTTAGTTGTATTTCAAAACTCAAATCTACGCATGATAGGAAATTTTTTCCAACCGAATTCCTCCTAAATATTCTGTTTGGATAAACCTGTTCTTACCAGAATTATGGATATTACAACGAGAAAAAACCAATCCCTAGTTTTTTCTTTATTTGTTTCTCTCTTTCTTTACTTTCACTGTTCTAAGAACAAATCGTTCTGCTATTAGATTACGACGATACTTACTTTCTACTGGAAGTGACTAGTGGTTGTCCAAAGAGGTTCTACACATAATAAAATTAGATCTTTCTTCCGCTGAGTGATCCACCACATATCATACATTTAACATTTTAGACTCCTAGAGATTTTTTTATGCTTTTTTGACTCATCTCATGTCATGTTTAAGCATGAAAAATGGTCCGAGTCCCCTTTACTAATCTACTTCCTTTCAAAATCTGAAGAAGTTACCATAGAACTTCGTAAATGATCTGTTAATGGCTCAATCAATGACTTCTTGGGATGGGAAATCAAAAAAATTCCTTGGTTTTGTTTTCTTTTGCTATAGTATAGGAATATACTATTCTTCCTCTATTGATTCTTTTGATGGATCCCGGAACCTATATATAAAATTATAAGAAACCTAGGAATTAGAAGAATTGGCCTTCGATTATTTTGGGTTGATCGAAATCGAGTGGATGTAGCGAAAAAAAGAAATAGAATTAGACTGCTATTTCGATGTACTAGTCTACTATTTAGATTAGATGTACATCTAATACATCATATACATACATATTGTAAATTGATCTATATAAACCCTCCATTTAGATAAAGTCTATATCTGTATACAATACAACTTTATATGATAATATCATTGTATACAATATTAGATAATATAAAATACTCTAAAGTGTGGTAGAAAGGACTATATATAGTCCTTTCTACCACACTTTATGATTCCAACCAGATCATTTCATTTAAGACTTGGAATTTTCTTTTAATCCCTTTCTTTCATTTCTTCAATCATTGAAAAAAGGATTGATAAGAACTAATAATTCAGATTCAAATTAATCATTTTGACTGACTGTTTTTACGTAGATAATAAGTAAAAAAGCAGTAGGAACTAGAATGAACAGTGCAGTAGCAATAAATGCGAGAATATTGACTTCCATAATTTCATTATTTATTTATTTTTTTCTTCGCAATAACTCGGGATGTAATCCCATAGAGATGAGAAATTTAACTCCTGTAAATTCATTGGGATGAATTGATCCTGATGATACTGAATAGGATCAATATTATGAATAACAATATCTGATCTATCAAATCGATTCATCGTCGAGAATTGAATAGTATAACATGGGAAGATCCTTTATCCATACTAATTACGAAATGGGATTTTTTATTGGATCAGGAATCCCATTGGATTTTTCATCCTCTTCCACTTTTTCTTTTCTATAACCTACTGTCTTCCTTATCTTATACAACTCTCCTTCCTGTGTATTATACTTACAATTATGAGGTATTATATGACCGGTATTCTATGGGTCACACACAGACCCAAACGAGGTGAGATGGAAAAAAAGGGATTAAATAAAAAAGATCAAATATTCCAACAAATTTACTGAAAAGGGTCCTTGCTCGGTCTTTTCTTTTATTTTATTAGTATCCTCTTTCTTGTATTTATTTGTACTGGAATGCATACATCAAAAATGATGTCTGCAATTTGAATGAGAATGAGATAGATTGTTTACAATTAGTCATTGAGGATACACAAACAAAGTCAGAACTAGAAAAGGTGTGGTTTAACCTGAAAAGTACTCTGTCGGGGTAATTATGTTAAGTTCATTGTCCATCGTACAATAAACGAATACCATTTTTGTATGTACTCCCGGTAAAATAGGATCACTCTACTCCATTTCATTGATCAAGAACAATCGAAAAAGAAAGTAAGACGAGGATGGTATCTCTAAAAATACTGAATATAGTAATACCACCAATTGTACTAATGTACATATGATATGTCTCTCCTTTATCAATCGGGAGTAGTGGAAAGATTTGAAATTCCCGTATCCATATTTGTGTGATGATAAATGCGAAATAAAAAACAAAAGAAATAAGGATCCCCACTCCACTGGGGATTAGATCTTGCTTCCTGTCCCCCTTTTCCGTGAAAAGAGAGAGATAAATTGATAAATTCACCGGATCCTAGTTCGGGACTGACGGGGCTCGAACCCGCAGCTTCCGCCTTGACAGGGCGGTGCTCTGACCAATTGAACTACAATCCCAGCGAAGTGTATGGCATACATATTCTTAATCTTACATATTCTTAATGTAATCATAAGAACATTCTAGTCCTAGTCGTCGTATTGTAAGAAAGACAGGAATGATATACTGATATCATATCCACATATAATATGGGCTATAGTGAGAGTGACACAGATTACTAGTAACCAATAATTATTTTACGGCCAAAAGTGGATAATCAATCAGAAAAAAGAACTAAACTTTTTTGTTTGCTTTTCATGATACTTTACTTAATTAAGTAAAGTATCATGAATTAGATCCTTAGAAAGATCAGAAAGAGAAAAATAGGGATAGAGAAAAAAAATTGATTCTTTCTCTTTATTTCTACGGATTAGGCATTTCCATTTATGGAAGACAAATTGGTTATATCATATTCATGGAGCGGTGAATTATTGGGCCGAGCTGGATTTGAACCAGCGTAGACATATTGCCAACGAATTTACAGTCCGTCCCCATTAACCACTCGGGCATCGACCCAGGAAGAATTCATTCTAGGCTTATCGATAATCTATGATCAACTTCCTTTCATAGTACCCTACCCCCAGGGGAAGTCGAATCCCCGCTGCCTCCTTGAAAGAGAGATGTCCTGAACCACTAGACGATAGGGGCATATACGCCCGACCATCATCATACTATGATAATAGTATGAGCAGTTTTTTGGAATTGTCAATATAGTCTAATGGTATGACTAGATCCAAAAAATCTTTCCTACTTTCTTTTATGTTATGATTTTTTAGAATTTTTTTCAAAAATTCTAAATAATAATCTTATTTTGGAGTAAATCCAATTTATTGTTCCTGAATGAACTCCTATGCATATACGTATATATTATGTACATATAGTACATATATACATATATGCAGTAGACTCATAATGAAAAAAAAAAATGGCTAATTCATGAATTGAATAAAACGGCCCTTTTAACTCAGTGGTAGAGTAACGCCATGGTAAGGCGTAAGTCATCGGTTCAAATCTGATAAAGGGCTTTTTTTTCCACTAAACTCAAGTTTTAGCCTTCGTTTTTCAGCGGAAAATATCTCTATTATTTTTTCTAAAAAGAAAAGGATAACCACCATTATAACGAATTCTTATTATTCTGACTTTGAGTTAGGAAGTTGAACATTTATTGATTAGCAAAATGAATAATTGCACGTATTAGGAGTAGTCCACCTGTAGTGACATAGTAGTCCTCCTCATGTCTCATTATTCACAAATTTTTTGTCCTGGGACATAACAGAAATATTCTATAATACTCTATATATACAATTCCTATTATTAATCGACAAACCAAGGTGTTCTTATTTCTCCAATGTTCTTATAACACCCACTATCAAATTCTAAATAAAGAAAAAGTAAGTGGACCTGACCCATTGAATGATGACTATATCAGCTATTCTGATATTTAAATTCGATATAGATTAAATTGTATAAGCAGATTTATTTTTATTTACTTAGACCACGCAAAGCAAGAATTTGTCAATATTTACGATTTAATCTTCTTGTTACTGGATGCTCCATAGGAATA